TATGGATTGACGACATATATATGTATATGTATTGAACGTATTGATGAATACGGAACCGTTTTGGGCGTAATGCGAAGCTTTCATAAAATGAAAGCTTCGCGTACAATATTTCATAATTATTTCGTTGTTTTTTTCCTTGAAATACTTTTTTTTACTACTACAATCTGATCTGTTCAGTTTCAATTAGGACCCCTTCATCTGTGTATGCTCTAGCCCAGAGCAGCTGTAATTATTACAATAATTAATAAGAGCTTTTTAATGTATATATCGACAAAATGAATAAAAAAGTGGGAGAGGAAATAAAGAGATGATATCAGAGAGTCAAATTTTTATAGCTCTTGTTGCTGCTTTCATAACAGTTATTTTAGCTTTAAGATTAGGTAAAGCACTATATTAATTATATGGATTATTTGTTTGCTGGATTTTTTCCCATCTGAAAGAGAAAATGGCCTGGCCAGTGGCCGGGCTAGGGAAACCAAAGAAAAAATTTGAATGGGCTGAAGCAGAATGATTGTTTACTCGCAAATGTTGGTTTTTATCCGAACAAAAGATATATTCATTCAATATATCCGATCTCGGAGAGATGGCTGAGCGGACCAAAGCGGCGGATTGCTAATCCGTTGTACAGGCTATCTGTACCGAGGGTTCGAATCCCTCTCTCTCCGTTCATTAAGTTAAAAATGAATCTTCAAAACTGATATGATAGCCTCTTTATCTTCCAGATCCTACATTTTTTTGCCAAAATATCTTTTTTTCTTCACTATCCTTTACGTCCGGGATTACGCCCTGGATCGTTCGATAGAAATCCAAAGATAAAAAGAGAAACAAAAAATACTACTACTGTATAAACGAACAACTTAAGAGTAAACATTATGTAATCTCCGGGATCCTCATTAGAATTACAACGGAATAGATTATCAATCTTTCTATGACATATGGGTGTTTTGATACCCAGCAATAGCATGCGTTTTATGAATACTGAAACAATTTGGATCTACACATACATTATGTATGGGGATCCTCAGAGGATTGAAAATTTATCTCTTCTCGAGATCTCTTTTGTTCTTCTCCCATCCCGCTTGAAATTGAATGGATGAATAGGAATTCAAATTCATCTCAATCCTACCTAGTTCATTCAGCTAATAGGGTACGGCTCTAAGCAAGTATAGTGGCGTCACAACCAACAATTGGAACCAACAATTGGAGTGAAAAAAGAAGAATAAAAAGGAATAGATAGAAAATATCCCCCCCCCCTGCTCGTTCTTTCTATAAATCTTAGAATAGAATAAAACTTCTATTTATGAGGATTTTTGATTCGTAACAAAATAAAGTGCATCGCGGCGATGCAAGATAAATATCTATCTTGCACCATTGCATAAAAGCTTTTGCATCAAGTGATTTTTTATTTTTGTAGAAAAAGGATAACTTCTTAGGATTATCGAAAACTTACGGCAGCTTGCCAAGCAAAGGCTAATAGAAAAAAGAAAACGGGAATAACTGGCATTACATTAACAATTGGATCGTAAATCGCATAAGCTTCGGGTAATTTGGCAAAAAAGGGATTATTCAAATAAAGCGCGGCATCGTCTAGAAGAATATTAAGGATAACTGGCATTTTGATTCTCCGATGAATGAAAGAGGTGTAAAGCACCAAAAGTATTTTGCCAATCAGAAGCTTTTGGAAAGCTTAGACTTTTAGTCTTCGGATTGGGAGGGATCATTTCTTCATACAATATTTTACCCGATCTAATAAAAAATGACCAATGAATTGAATAGATATTCTTGTTTCTATCTATGCTCCCTTGTCCCAGAATTAATGTATGCCCAATTCTTTCAAGAATATTAATCTTTTCAGTTTTAGGTGATGTCAGATCCCAAGAATGAATCGGGAATTTTTCCAAATTGACTTGCAATAACGATCATTTCATGTTAATATAACACAAGTTGAATTGGGAATCTTTTTAAAAAGACTTGCAATAACGATCATTTCATGTTAAAATAATTAATAGTTAATGAAAATCGATCGAATGGGGCGTGGCCAAGTGGTAAGGCAACAGGTTTTGGTCCTGTTATTGCGAAGGTTCGAATCCTTCCGTCCCAGACTATTTGTTGCGACAACAAATAGTCTCTCTTTCAATACTATAGTTAGTGAAAGGGAATGTGATATCAAAATAGATATATAGGGCAAGGGATATTTCTATGGTATAGGAGGGGAATACATATTTTTGTTTGATAAAAAGGCGTTTATGAAATTAGCCTATTGGATGTATGCTGGTCCTGCTCACATTGGGACATTACGAGTAGCTAGTTCCTTCAAAAATGTGCATGCCATTATGCATGCTCCTCTAGGAGATGATTACATGAACGTAATGCGTTCTATGTTAGAACGCGAAAGAGATTTTACTGCTGTAACTGCTAGTATAGTAGATCGTCACGTACTAGCGCGTGGATCACAAAAAAGAGTTGTGGATAATATTTTACGTAAAGATCAGGAGGAGCGTCCCGATCTTATCATATTAACACCTACATGTACCTCTAGTATCTTGCAAGAAGATCTAGCAAATTTTGTAGAGAGAGCATCTCTCATTTCTAATTCCAGCGTCATTTTTGCGGATGTTGATCATTATCAAGTGAATGAAAATCAGGCCGCGGATAGAACTTTGGAGCAGGTAGTTCGATATTATCTAGATAGAAGCCATACACAAGAAGCATTAGATCAATTCGTGACGAATGTGCCTTCTGTTAATATAATTGGTATTTTTACATTAGGGTTTCATAATCAACATGATTGTCGTGAGTTGAGACGTTTATTACGAGATCTGGACATTGAAATTAATCAAATAATTCCTGAAGGAGGAGCTGTAGAGGATCTGAAAGATCTACCAAAAGCTTGGTTGAATTTAATCCCTTATCGTGAAGTTGGCTTAATGACAGCTATGTATTTGAATAAAGAATATGCAATGCCTTACATATCTACAACTCCCATGGGGGCTGTGGATATAGCGGAGTGTATTCGACAGATACACAAAAAAATCGATACCTTGGCTTCTGGCTCATCAAAAAAAAGAGTTGATTGTGAAGCTTTTATCGATGCACAAACTCGATTTGTTTCCCAAGCTGCTTGGTTTTCAAGATCTATTGATTGTCAGAATTTGACGGGAAAAAAAACAGTTGTTTTCGGTGATGCAACTCATGCTGCTTCAATTACCAAGATACTTGCTCGAGAGATGGGAATTCATGTGAGTTGTGCAGGTACATTTTGTAAACATGATGCAGAATGGTTCAAAGAGCAAATTCAAGGTTTCTGCGATGAAATACTGATCACAGACGATCACGCTGAAGTAGGAGATATGATCGCTCGCGCCGAACCATCTGCCATTTTTGGCACTCAAATGGAGCGCCATATTGGCAAACGTCTGGATATTCCTTGTGGAGTTATTTCCGCACCGGTTCATATCCAAAATTTTACCTTGGGATACCGACCCTTTCTGGGTTACGAAGGTACGAATCAAATAGCTGATCTAGTTTATAACTCGTTTGCTCTGGGTATGGAGGAGCATCTCCTAGATATTTTTGGTGGTCATGATACTAAAGAAATCATGGATAAATCTTTATTCACGAATATAGGATTAATTTGGAATCCTGAAAGTCGATTGGAATTGAGTAAAATTCCACGTTTTGTCAGGGAAAAAGTGGAGAAAAATACTGAGAAATTTGCACAACAGAAGGGTATAAAAACCATTACTGTTGAAGTAATGTATGCGGCTAAAGAAGCGTTTGGTACCTAACTAGGGCAGTATAGTAATATTGCAATACTTTATTTTCTTGTATAAAATAGAAGTGTATTTTTGATAAATAAATATACTGCTAAATACGCTCTGTTGTATGATTACACGATTTTGATATTACGTATATGATAGGATTCTTTTTTACACTGCTAAATACGCTCTGTTGTACGAACGATTACGATGCAAATTAGTTTCATATCGAAGTATAACTTGGATATACTTCAGTTACGGTATACTCACGCTCTTTATAAGTACACATATTGCTATATGCGTTAAAAACGCATAATCTTTTTATTTCATAGGAGGAAAAACAATGAAATTAGGAAGGAAAAGAAGGAAAGTATTGAAAGACCTGCTGGAGATCCTGCTCTGTTTATTTTATCTCTTTCTCTGCGTTTATTTTTTATTCTGTATTTTTCCCAGAGGCAGGAGATGAAGGAAATTAATAGGAATAAGAATGGGAAGAAGCCAATTTTTGAAGACATTGAAAGGCCTGCTGGAGATCCTGCTCTGTTTATTCGATCGCTTTCTCTACATTTTTTGTTCTACGTGGCCTCGTGAATATTTTGATTCACAAGATGCTGTTTGGATGGACTTATTCTGGATGGACCCATATAGCTTGATAAATATCAAGCTTGATGATGTAACTCAAGAGCTCGTTTTTATCTCGTTACTAACTTTTGATATTCTATTTTTTTGTAATATTTCCTGTATAATTACAGGGGGAGATTGCTGATGAAAGAAATAAAGATCAGAAAAATGGTACGAATGGTCAAGGACATGGTAAGTAACCTATGTCAAGACCTGGCAGATATAATACAATATTATCTCTGTCCCAGCAAAAGGATACAAATTGTAATAATCAGATTTATTAAACTATTGAAGTTTCCATTCAAAAAACTATGGCAAAAGTTGGCAGATATATTACCCTCTTTTTTCTTCAGAAGGAGAAAAAGGAACCTACCCGAAATAACAAAAAAATACATAATAAAAAGCGGATATGCCGGAAAAATCCAATTGATAATTCTCATTATCCTTATTATATATTTAGTAATCAAATTTATGAAATTTTCTTTTTTTTCACCAAAAAGATAAGAAGTTTCTTAATTTTTGATATTTATTACTTCAATGATCCATAGATAAGATATCATGATATCCAAGAGATAATACTAGAAATTTAGCCTATTTCCTTTTTATGCGGAAAAGCTACACACAATAAAATTCTCTTTCTAAGAGAAAGGTTGACAATAATATATTGCGTCGATAGAATTCTTACACAATAGCTCTATAACTATACTATAGAATATAGTACATAGTTCCCATCATTCATGAAGAATTTGACAAGCATAAAGAAACTGATCCGGAGATCCCACTTTATTTGATTCTAGAAATGGTAGGAAATAGATTCCAGATTATTGATCTTTTTTTTTCGTCAGTTTCATAGGTTCATTCCTCTTAATCCACGAGGACGAATATTCCAAATGTCCCACCAGTGGGTTCATTTGGAATATTCTTGTATTTTGCTTCGATTGTATCTCTTTATTTCTAATAAATAGATTCCAATTATGGGTTGCTAACTCAATGGTAGAGTACTCGGCTTTTAAGTGCGACTAAGGTCTTTTACACGTTTGGATGAAATAAAAAATTCGTCCATACCCCCGGTAGAGTTGGTAAGACTACGACTGATCCTGAAAGCGAAATGAATGGAAAAAGCAGCATGTCGTTCTAATAGCCTCGACTTGATGAGACTTGATTCAATTCTATTTGATTAGAACCGGATTATTCAAATAGATACCAAATATATATATATATGTTTAATATGTGCATTTGTTCAAACAAATGTGATAATTATGGAGTAAGATCGAATCAATTCGCGGGTTTAGTCAGCGGGTCCATGGAGAAAGCAGGATGCTTGAATCATAAGTAAAACCAGAAGAACGAGCTTCTGTTCCTCATTTAAATGAGGAATTCTCTTTACTAATCAGAAGTTAAGAGCTTTTTAGTAACCGATAAGGAGAAGTTTTTCCTTGAGTAAATCAGGAATTTATACGCCCGGAATGAGTCCTAATTACTCGAGTACAAATGTGTAAGAGAAATAGTGTACTGACTAGGTCAATTTATTCCATGAGTCAGGAGAGCGATCGGGCTGCCAAGATAAAAGAATTTCATTTTTCATTATGACGAATGAGATCTTTGGATAGAAGATCTCAGATTGAGATTTGCTATTCTGTCCCAACTAGATCGCACCATGTAACATTTTACAATCCAAGAAGTTTTTCTAGGAACATAGGCGAGGTAATCCTTAAATGTTTGAATTCCAAAGAGACGCAAACAAGCATAGATCTTGGCAGCAATGCTTTTTATACCCACTCTTTTTTCAGCAAGATCTTTATGCAATTGCTCATGATCATCATTCAGATAGAGCAAATTGCTCTGAACCCTCGGAAATTCGGATTTCCAATGAGTTTAGTTTTCTAACTGTAAAACGTTCGATTAATCGCATACGTAAATTAAAAGATTCAATTTTTTTATTTCGGAATTTCCATCCAAATCAATGGATGGATCACAATAGGAATTCTTATTCCTTCTTGATATTAGAAGGCTTTACTGTGGTCTTGGAAGTTTCATTCTCAATACGAGCCAAATATTCTAAATATATGAATGGATGCAAAAGTTTCCGATCCATCCATGGTCTATTCCCTCTTATAGAAGATAAATTTCCACATTCAAATTATATATCAGGTATACGACTACCTTACGCTATTCATCCAGAAATTTTGGTTCGAATCTTTCGTCGCTGGATCCGAGACGCTCCTTGTTTGCATCTATTGCGATGCATTCTATATGAATGTCGAAATAGTTCCAGTTCCGAGAATTCGCAAAAAGCAATTTTTGTTAGCCTGAACGAGAATAAAAAATTCTATCTGTTCTTGTGGAATTCTTATGTTTGTGAATGTGAATCCATTCTAGTTCCCCTTATGAAGCGATTTTCTCATTCACAATTGTTGTCCTATGGATCTCTTCCCGAACGAACTCATTTTGATCGAAAAATCAAGCATATTCTCATATTTCGTTGTACAATTTCAACGAAAAGGATCTGGTTCTTAAAGGGTCCTTTATTTCACTATGTGAGATATCGAGAAAGATCGCTCGTAGCGCTGAAGGGTAGCGCACTTCAAGAGAAAAAATGGAAATATCATCTTCTCCACTTTTGGCTACGTTATTCCCATCTTTGGCCCCAACCATATAGGGTATGGATTTTCAAATTACCCAAGAATTGTTTTTCTTTTCTCGGGTTCTCTCTGAGTATAAAAATGAAATATCTCGCGGTTAGAACAAAAATGCTAGATAATTCATTAATTACTGACCTCATTACCAATGAAATTCATCCAATAGCTCCAATTAGATCAATCATTTCTTTCTTGGCTAAAGAAAGGTTCTGTGACATCTTTGGTCGGCCAATTAGTAAATTTGCCTGGGCCAGTCTGACAGATGACGGTATCCTCGATCGATTCGATCGAATTTGGAGTAATTTTGTTCATTACTACAGTGGGTCTTTCAATCAAGATGGTTTATATAGTATAAAGTATATACTTCTACTTTCATGCGCTAAAACTCTAGCCTGTAAACATAAAAGTACGATACGTGTAGTTCGGGAGGAATTAGGGTCGGAACTCTTCACAAAAGCGTTCTCAAAAAAACGAGAATTCATTTATCCAGTGTTATCAAAGATTCATTCGCAGAGAGAACGATTTTGGCATTTAGATATTTTTGAGATGAATTCCCTAGCTAATTCCTGGCAAAAGATACGTAATCAAGAACTAAAAAATTGATTTGACCAATGAAATGCTTCTTGAGCAATTGCCAGGATCAATTTATGATCCTATTTCATTTTTTTCCGTCCGGGAACGTCAATGATTGAAAAAATCAATACATGGAGAAAGCCGTGTGCAATGAAAATTGCAAGCACGGTTTGGGGAGAGATTTCTCGCTCTTTTGGAAGGAGCAGATAATCCACTCCATCCGACGAGCTCCGGGTTCGAGTCCCGGGCAACCCAGATCAAATAGATGCAATCCCCGTCATAACTAGCTCTGTATATATATTCCTCAAAATCAAATAAAAATCACTTGATGAATATTGATTGCTATTCACAAGCAACAAAGGGGATATCACACTACTAAATTCCGTGTTCATTGTGACATTATTTATAGAATCAATAAGTCACGATGAATTTACCACTGGTAAAAATAGTGCACTTTGTTCCCGAATCACAATTTTTTTTAATTGTATAAAAATTATTATTAAAAAAAATAGCAAATGGAATGGAACAATTAGATAGAGTATCAAGTATAGTTACGATGTAACTATCTATCTATGTACGATAGACCACTGTGTATAAACTATACATAACCCCGGTCTTTTTATGAAAGACCCAGGGATATAGGTTGACATGGATATATCAATCATGTTATACTATTAAATAACAAGCTTAACATATATGTATGTATGCTTGGGAGCTTCTATTGATTAAATAAACCAAGTTCTAACCATGACCGCAATTCTAGAAAGACGCGAAAGCGCAAGCCTATGGAGTCGTTTTTGCGACTGGATCACTAGCACCGAAAACCGTCTTTACATTGGATGGTTTGGTGTTTTGATGATTCCTACCCTATTGACTGCAACCTCTGTATTCATTATTGCTTTCATTGCAGCTCCTCCAGTAGATATTGATGGTATTCGTGAGCCTGTTTCCGGTTCTCTTCTTTATGGAAACAATATTATCTCCGGTGCTATTATTCCCACCTCTGCAGCTATTGGTTTGCATTTCTATCCTATCTGGGAAGCAGCTTCCGTTGATGAATGGCTATACAATGGTGGCCCCTATGAGTTAATTGTTCTACACTTCCTACTTGGTGTAGCTTGCTATATGGGTCGTGAGTGGGAGCTTAGCTTCCGTTTAGGTATGCGCCCTTGGATTGCTGTTGCATACTCAGCTCCTGTTGCAGCGGCTACTGCCGTTTTCTTGATCTACCCCATCGGCCAAGGAAGCTTCTCTGACGGTATGCCTCTAGGAATATCTGGTACTTTCAATTTCATGATCGTATTCCAGGCTGAGCACAATATTCTTATGCACCCTTTTCATATGTTAGGTGTAGCTGGCGTGTTCGGCGGTTCTCTATTTAGTGCTATGCATGGTTCCTTGGTAACTTCGAGTTTGATCAGGGAAACTACCGAGAATGAATCTGCTAATGCAGGTTACAAATTCGGTCAGGAAGGAGAAACCTACAATATTGTAGCTGCGCACGGTTATTTCGGCCGATTGATCTTCCAATATGCTAGTTTCAACAACTCACGTTCTTTACATTTCTTTTTAGCTGCTTGGCCTGTAGTAGGTATCTGGTTCACTGCTCTAGGTATCAGCACTATGGCATTCAACTTAAATGGATTCAATTTCAACCAATCCGTAGTTGACAGTCAAGGTCGTGTCATTAACACTTGGGCCGATATCATTAATCGTGCTAACCTTGGTATGGAAGTTATGCACGAACGTAATGCTCACAACTTCCCTCTGGATCTAGCTGCTGTTGAAGCTATTTCGATAGACGGATAATTTACTCTGATGGATTGTTAGTGTGTTTCAACCCCCGAAAAGGGAAAAAAGTACCAAACCTTTCAATACCATGAAAGGTTTGGTATTCTTTTGGCTCAAAACGTATTTAATCCTTAAATACGTTGGTAATGTATGTATTCGGTCAAATACAACTTGACCAATCAATATAAACAATAATTATTGGTTCTTGATTAAAATGGGGTAATAGGTACTTGAATTACCTCCGATCTGTATATATCCTATGCGCTGAAGGAAAGCGCACAGATATAGATGTGCATCCTCCATCCAGTGAAAGTTTAACTCGCGACTCCCCCCCCCCAAGCATGAGTTGGCTCCGCTGTTGTTACGATCCAATTAAGGGTCTATAGATAAGGATCAATAACCAATTCATAAATCAAATTGATTACCCAATTACATTCTATCATATTCCAAATATGCCTACAGGGAACAGAGGTATACAACTAATTTTATGAATGATTGGGAGTTGTTTATCCATCTTGCAACATGTGTGAGTTCATGGTGGAACTTGCCAACCAACTACTAAAATAGTAGTTCATACTAGAGGCCTAAAAATATTACATCATTGTAAATAATGACCGTAACCAGAGAATGTAAATTGATTTGGGGTGGACGTCGCCAAGTGGTTAAGGCAGTGGATTGTGAATCCACCACGCGCGGGTTCAATCCCCGTCGTTCGCCCATAAAAATGGATTGGATTCATTTCTTTATATATATATTGATATATATATATATCAATATCGATATGATAGGATTCGATTGATTTCTCTAGAATCAATAGAGTAGTAGTTGACGTAAACTAGATTTTTGGATATATTATTTTAAAATCTAGAAAGAGTATTTCTTTCTACTCTTGTTTGTCTAAAACAGAAATTGAAAATTCTTGATTTCTATAAAATCAAAATTGAATTCAAAGATCGAAGTTATTGAATTCAGTGAAAGATCCCTATTTTCCGAAATCTGAATGATTATATCATTCAGATCACTCTGACGAAATGGATATACCACATGTATAGCAAAAGCAAAAGCATTCGTGTACAGGCAGCGATCGGATCGAATCCCAATCCGATTTATCCCAAAAAACATCTTTATTCTCTCTTATCATTTACCATGCAGTGATTTGAGTATACCATTCAGTGACCCAAACTGAAGTCTAGCGAGGCCATCCAAGGTTTTAATTCAATCAGAGGATGAAATAAAGGGTTCTTCTTTTACTTGGCCTCCCATTCTTTCTCGGGAGGGAAAGGGTTTACGTATATCTTAGTAGGTGGGAGGAATTATTAGAAATAAGGTTGAAACGGTGGAACATGATTTCAATTGTATGAATAAATTAATTAATTGAGCAAAGTGAAACTGACAATTAGATCAAATGACCACCCTCAAGGGTTTGGGAGGTCAGAAATAAATAAAGGGAGATCGCAAGATGAAAATAGCGGTTTATGGAAAAGGCGGAATCGGTAAATCCACGACCAGTTGTAATATTTCAATTGCTCTAGCCAGACGTGGTCAAAAAGTGTTACAAATTGGATGTGATCCCAAACATGATAGTACTTTTACTCTTACAGGATTTCTGATACCTACAATTATAGATACTTTGCAATCCAAGGATTATCATTATGAGGATATTTGGTCCGAAGATGTAATTCACAAGGGTTATGGAGGGGTGGATTGTGTGGAAGCAGGGGGCCCGCCCGCAGGAGCCGGATGTGGAGGATATGTAGTAGGGGAAACTGTGAAATTGTTGAAAGAGTTAAATGCATTTTACGAATATGATATTATATTATTTGACGTATTAGGTGACGTGGTTTGCGGAGGTTTTGCTGCTCCATTAAATTATGCGGATTACTGTATAATAATTACGGATAATGGATTTGATGCATTATTTGCAGCTAATCGTATTACTGCTTCTATACGAGAGAAAGCTCGTACGCATCCACTGCGATTAGCAGGTCTGGTTGGAAATCGTACATCTAAAAGAGATCTTATCAATAAATATGTAGAAGCGTGCCCAATGCCCGTGATAGAGATATTACCTCTTATTGAAGATATTAGAGTCTCGAGAGTAAAGGGTAAAACTTTATTCGAGATGGTTGGATCTGAACCATCTCTTAACTACGTGTGTGAATATTATTTACACATAGCGGATCAAATATTATCCCAGCCAGAAGGCATTGTACCAAAAGAAATTCCAGATCGGGAATTATTTAGTTTACTCTCGGATCTTTATCTTAATCCGATTGACGATGACAAACATCAAAATAATAATAATAAGGAAAATTTACTTGGATTTACGACGATTTAATTGACGTTTTTATTCATTTATTAGCCATTAAATAATAATTTATGTCAGTCAAAATTGATGAAACTCTCACTGTCGAATGTGAGACAGGTAATTACCATACTTTTTGCCCAATTAGCTGTGTATCTTGGTTATACCAAAAGATTGAAGACAGTTTCTTTTTAGTTGTGGGCACAAAGACGTGTGGTTATTTTCTCCAAAATGCGCTTGGAGTTATGATTTTCGCAGAACCTCGCTATGCAATGGCAGAATTAGAAGAAGGGGATATTTCTGCTCAATTGAATGATTATGAGGGATTAAAAAGGCTTTGTATTCGAATAAGAAGAGATAGAGATCCTAGTGTCATCATATGGATAGGCACCTGTACTACAGAAATAATCAAAATGGATCTGGAAGGTATGGCGCCCAAATTAGAATGGGAAATTGGAATTCCGATTCTAGTGGCAAGGGCGAATGGACTAGATTATGCTTTTACTCAAGGAGAAGATACTGTGTTAGCTGCGATGGCACATCGTTGTCCAGAACCAGAATTCTCCCTTCGGGAACGAAAAGAAATGAAACAAAAAGTTTTGGCTTTTCCATCTAGAGAAAAAGAGAAATTGCATGAATATGCAAATCATCCCTCTTTAGTTCTTTTTGGATCTTTGCCCTCCAATGTGGTTTCTCAACTCAATCTGGAATTAAGACGCCAATCCATCAAGGTATCAGGTTGGTTACCCGCTCAAAGATATACTGACCTTCCATCATTGGGGGATGGCGTTTATGTTTGTGGTGTAAATCCATTTTTGAGTCGAACAGCGACAACTTTAATAAGACGTGAAAAATGTGAATTAATTGGAGCTCCTTTTCCTATTGGCCCGGACGGAACGCGTGCTTGGATCGAAAAGATTTGTTCTGTATTTGGTGTTGAGACCCGAGGTCTCGAAGAAAGGGAGGAACAAATATGGGAAAGTTTAAAGGATTATCTTAATTTAGTACGGGGGAAATCCGTCTTTTTCATGGGAGATAATTTGCTAGAAGTTTCTCTAGCAAGATTCTTAATCAGATGTGGAATGATCGTTCATGAAATAGGTATTCCGTATATGGATAAACGATATCAAGCTGCTGAATTAGCACTTTTGCGAGATACATGCACACGTATGTGTGTACCAATACCACGAATTGTAGAGAAACCGGATAATTCCAATCAAATACGGCGTCTACGGGAATTACGACCCGACTTAGCTATCACTGGAATGGCTCATGCTAATCCATTAGAAGCAAGAGGAATTAGTACTAAATGGTCGGTTGAATTTACTTTTGCGCAGATTCATGGGTCTGCCAATGCAAGAGATTTACTTGAATTGGTTACCCGACCTTTACGACGCCAAAGGAATTTAGAACACTTTGGTCAGAACACCTTAGTAAGAAAAAACAACAAAATTTAAATGACCCTATACACAGAGGCATAATATATATATATATATATATTATTATTATCGGTATATTTTATATTATCAATAGATATAGAATATCTGACTATATGTTTATTCCGGTAATAATATTAATTGTGATCAATTGTGTTATGTTGAATAAATTCCATGAATATGAACGATAATTCATATTGATTTCTATGGGAGATATCAGAAGGGTATTATTATCATTTCAACTATCTCCCATAGATCGATCTATGGGAGATATCAGAATCCCATAGCTCCATAGCTTGACAAACAGGATATTGGAAGACCTGCATCCAGCAGGAATTGAACCCGCGACTTCCCAATTATGAGTTGGGTGCTTTAACCATTCAGCCATGGATGCTAGTTTTGTTAAAAATCAATAACAAATGGATTCAGAAATATTGACGACTATTCCTAGTCGTCGAAATACAGCGAGGGAACCACTTGTAATCTAATTGGTTCTGATAATGATATAGTTAATTTCACTATGGTAAAATTTATAGAATTCTATTATAATTAATATAATTATGGTAGTATCAATGAAATTATGGTAGTATTAATGAAATTATGGTAGTATTAATTTCATACTGGTATAGTGAATTATATATAGTTCACTATATATTATCTACATATAGATAGATAATACACGATTTAGAAACTGTTGGCAATCCTTAGTTAGGTCTTTTTACCCATATCAGGCATATTCTTTTGCAGCACACGCGCTTTTTTTCTATGAAAAAAGCCGTGAATATGAAACAATAAAGTAGTTTCTAACTGGAGTTTATCGACTATGACCCGAGACAAACGCGTTGTGTGGGAACATTTTAGATTTGAATTTAAAGATAAATTTCGATTTGAAATGATGCAACTGTTCAACCCATGGAACAAGTCCTATCTGACTGAGTCTTATTTGTTCAGATTGTTCACTCGAATTTATTCCCGTCGAGAACGTCTTATCAAGCTCTTTCACTTTCGAGTTCTCATTACGTTAATTCTACGCGATCTACGTAGTATTGGTGTCAATCAGACAATAAAGGTTGTGGTATTACTTACAGTACCAGTGTTTATATATCGCGTAAATTCCTATTGGAATGAAAAAAAATATATGATGTTTATTGCGCCAAATTTCACTAAAAATTTGTTGATGGTTCCACATCTTTTTGTCTATTTGTCAAAATATGACAAAAATCTTCTAAATAATAAGAATGACATAATCTCAGAGAATCAAGCAACAAGAAGTTGGAAAACTTCTTCAGAGTCGGAAGATTATACAATCTCTTGGAATATCTTTGAGATATTCTCAAAGACATTGGGAATAGATGAATCATCTATGCGTACTGTTGCTACTAACAAGTCCCTTCAAAGTTTCAAATTATTGAAAAGGCCACAAAATACCCATTGTTTTCAACATCTCATGAAATTTGAAACGAAGAGAAAAATTGATTTTTGTAAGACTAAAACATATTTATTTCAAAATCCTGCCTCGAATTGTGCGAGTTCATTAGATCCCGGATGGAATATTTTTAGTCAAAATCGGACAGATATAAATCATTTGAACTGTATTCGATTTATGAACTCTAGTTCCCCTTGGAATATACCTTCTTCAGTCTGTGATCAAAATAAAGAACATTGGAAGAAGATCGTGTTAGAAATAACAGATCAATTTAGTCTATCAATGACTAAGTCTTGTCAGGTTGACGAGGATAAAATTGCCCTTGATATTGATTATCATCAAATCAATAAATTTTATGAATTGAACGATAGTAGATTATTGAATCGGATCTTTAACCGTAGAGAGAAATTAAAGAATCAAATTCTATTGATATTACTCGATAATATTTATAAAGATAATGTTTTTTTAGATGAAATCTACAAAAAAGATAGAGCTGAATTTTTGGTTCAAATTATCTCTTATGAATATAAGATGAAAGTTGACAGGCTTTTTTCAAAAGCTCTTTTTTTATTAAAAAAAATAGCATTAAAAGGAGACAATATCATATTCATATATGAGGTTATGAATCTATTTAGAATTATTAAAAATGCATTTAGATTTGCATTTAGATTCTATTTAGAGTCCGGTCGCAATTTAAAAACAACTCTTTCCAATTGGATAGAAAATGAAAGTTTGAATAGTGCAATGCAAAATGCAATTAACCGGCACTCATCAACTTGGAGCGAACTTCAGAAAAAAAGGGTCGCTGGTTCAATTTTCCGAATTCATAAAGATACCAATCGAAAATTGAATCGGAATTTTATTGTGTACAATTGGTCTATTCAAACTGAATATTTGAGAAACGGGTTTACACAAATTCTTTCTAGTTCTCATTTTCCACATAATTATGTGAAATTGAAAAATACAGTATTCGATCCAAATGAATACAGAGTGCTGGTTCCACTTGATATTCGTCAACCAATTAAGGAATTTATTAAGTTAATTCTTTTTAACAATTTAGTAATAGACGTTTTCGACAAAAAGCTAATAGTTTCAATGCATTTACCTAAGTTATTCTCTAACTGGTGGTCCAAGTTCCGTTCTAAGTTTAACATTAATTATATTGTGGGGCAAAAAAGTGTCATTATTGATTTTCTTATGGGAGACGAGGATCAGTATGATACCCCAGAACGAATGGTGTTAAAGGAGAAGAGATTAGTACTATTTGATTCATTATTTGACGGCTTGATCAAATTATCCAAATACTTGAATAAATTGTTGGAATTACCCCTCAATCAGTTGTTGAAATGGATTGAATCCATTGTGGTCAAAATTTTGGACGATTCAGAAAGATTCAGATTTCTCGATAAAGAAACAATATCACAATCTGTTTTGAATGAGATCTCAATGAATCAATGGATCACGTCATTAGGCGATAATCAAAAGACTGCTGGTATGGATTGTGTTCATAACACCGATCTTTGGGCTAGATTAAACGATCAAAATTGGTTAAATCCCCTAAAACTGTCTAATCAAAGTTCACTGAGAACTGCTTTTGATAAAGCAAATACCATCGAATTTTTTGATTATTTACATCATCCTCGGTTAAATTACAAGAACAGATTATCCCCTTTTCTATATAAGGGGCATATTAAGAATAATAATCTTACATATGGCCAATTATTCAATCTTGTTCCCATCCACAATAATCTGTTTTCTTTGCCTATTGATGGCATAAACCCCGTTTTTTTAAACAAAGAAATTATTTCACTCATCAAGTCACGGGTAGCTAATATATTATTAACTCAATATTTATGCGATCGTACGTTAATCCATGATTCCTATAAATCGTTCAATTTACTAACAAAATTGAATCATTTTGTTCATGACAAGAGAGCTATTTCTTCGGTCGAAGAGATTTCTACACAATCCCTTAAACAAGAACAACAAATAGTCTATTTTGAAAAAAATTCCTGCCCTCCTTTTCTCAATAACTCAGATTCTAAAGAAAACAAAAAATCTCGGTATAAAAGTGATTCGAGTCAAGACATTGATCTTATTCAAAATCAATCTTATGCAGATGATTTACGATTCATTATTGAAACATTGTTCATGAAAATGAACAATATTGAACTAAATAAAAAGGTTGTAAAAGAGTCTACCGAGAGTTCAAAAAAGAGAATTGAAAACAAAGCAATATATTATACTTCTCCATTGTGGAAATGTATTGAAGATATACTTTTAGATACTTATATGGAAATTAAGAAAAGTACTCTTTTGAATAAAGATAAAGAAATTCTTTCTAAGGTATTAAAATTTCAAATAAATTATTTAAAATGGGAAGAATTTTATGAAGTATATCGGTTCTGCGCTTTTACTTCTACGTGGTGGAAATATCTTGGGGATATATATTTATACCCTTTTCTCGAAATATTGATAAATGTCAGAGATCTATTTGCATCTCTATTGGGCCTGATTCAATATAAAAGTGAATTTATTATTCACATATTGGATATTTTTGATATTTTGTCGGCACTCCCTCTAAAATTATGGGCAATTTTCAAATTGAAATTGAAACAAAAAACTTTGAAAATTTTCAATTATTTTTCCCATTATTTTTCCTATTATTTTTTGAAATTTTCCATTTATGTCTCCTATTATGTTTCAATAATATACGATTATTTTTCTGATTATTATTATCAATTTCTTTCCAGTTATGTTTCCCATTATTTCTCCAAAATATACAATTATTTTTCCCGTTCCAAAAAATGGAAAAATTGGTATTTTTTAGTTTCGTCATGGGTTGAGTCATTCCAGTTCAAGGAATTCAAGGAAATGGAAATGATGAAAAGATTGGAAATGATGGAAAGGTTTATGAGAGATGCCAAAGAAGGACTAATAAACAATGAAAAAGCTTGCGTCCTTTTTCTTTTTTCTCTCGCCGTCGGGTATTTCCTTCTCAGTTTATTCCGTTTCCCTGTACACATTCTCAGTTCAACAGAAGACTTTTTTTTCTTATGGAAAGATCGGGTGGACGATAAATACCACTTTGAGGAGTTCTACGATAAAATTCAAACACTTAACGAACCTATGCCTGAAATAATCGCTGGTTGGTTTGTAGATTACGAAGATTATCGTATACCTGTAGAAGATCTATATTATTATTTCCGCAGAAAATGGCAATATACTCAAGAATTAAAAAGAGAGACGAACTTTTATCGTACACTTTACACAACCACGTTAGAGACAACTTATTCTCGCGTGGATCGACGAGAGAGACAATTAGCTCATTTTCTGGTGAAAGAAAAAAGTTTATCTCAACTCGAATTGCAATTGGTTATCAATCCCAACGATTTCTCTTTTAAGAGGACTTCCCGTGTTACTGCTGATCAAAATATGCCTATTGCTGGATATATCCATGAGCAGCCGGGACTTCTTTACTTACGATATTTAGCTGAAACTTACCAAAAAGGTATGATGAATTCCATAAACAAGTTGGATCAATTTGGTTCAGCACAAAAAGCAGTCTTTCTTGCTTTTTGTAATAAGATTACCCCCTCCCAAAAATACCACTGGGATAGTCTTAACTCTTCCAGACCAAACTTTTTCTCACTCAACTTAGGACCATCTTCCTCTTATTTTTCCAAACGTATTTTATTGATAGGTCCTAGGGGAACAGGACGCTCCTTTTTGGCCAAAAGTCTAGCAACGGATTCTTATATTCCATTAATAAGAATATCTCTCAGATATTTCTTGCATAAAAAAATTGATCTTAGATATGAATTCCAGGAAAAAGAGGAAGATCCGCTGCTTGATGTCCCCAGTATTTTTGATAATACTGTCGAAAACAAATTAGACAGAAAAGAGATTGATGTTAGGTCTTTGCGAAGGCTTCTGCAGTTCAAAAGACTACAACAATTCATACTTGCCCTCGAAATGGCAAAAGCCATGTCTCCTTGCGTAATATGGATTCCAAACATTCATGAACTATGTTTTGGATCATTGTTTCTTTCTATACTGGTGGAACGCGTCCTTAAGGACAAATTTCCTGGAATTGTAATTGCTTCAACTCATATTCCTAAAAAAGTGGATCCAATTCTACTAACTCCTGATATTGGATTAGATAAATCCATCCACATTCGATTGCTTGGTTTCTCCCAACGACAAAGGGAAATTGCTATTCTTTTACGTAGCAAAGGGGTTTACTTAAAAAAAGACTTCGCCTGTCCTGATGAATTTGAGTTTCGAAGTAGCGGTTTTGATGCACGTGATCTGGCAGCACTTACCAATGAAGTCTTTTTAATGAGTATTAGCCAAGGAAAATCAGTTATGGGCACGACTACACTTCGATTAGCTACTAAGCGAAACAGTAGGGGGTTCCTTGGATACGATGTAAGAGAAAACGAAAGACTTCCCTATAAGGTAGGAAAGGCTTTTATACAACATATACTTAGACGTAAGGATCCTGTATTTGCTCACCAGGATTTATGGTCGAAAAGGTCTTTTTATTTATCCCAGTGGTACTTAGAGCCTTCAATTACCAGAACAAGCATAACCGAATTGAATATATTTTGCCATATTTTGGGTTGCTTGGCTGGACCGGCAGCTAAGGATGCTTGGTTTATATCTTTATGCGATAAAGAGAAAGAGGATGTGTTTTCTGGCGATGCATTCCTGAGGAATGATTTTGCTTTAGCTTCTAGTCTTTTAGAAAGTCTTTTGATGGAGTTCTCCTTAGGGCTGAGGCCAGAGAAGACTAATGTTGAGAGTACAATACTGACATTGGCTGGTCAGGAGATAGTGACCAATAATTTTGATATGATGCAAAAAGGGATTTCTTCTTTCGTAAATAAGAAGATTCTTAAAAAAGAACACTTTTATGGAAGTAAGGAAGATCAAAAGGAAGAAGATTTCTTAAATCATATAGTTTGGTCTCCTAGAACCTGGCGCCTTAGTTTTCTTCGCAGTAGTCAATTTGATCTTATGAGAAGATCCAATCACTTTATTGAATTGCTTGAAGAATATGAGGATTTTCATAAATTTAAAGTTATGCAATCTAAAATAGTCTCTCCTTATGGTAGATGTGATAAGAAGTATAGCACTCACAAAAAATGGCATCGCGAAATGGAAGCAATATTAAAAGAGCGGCGGATAATAGTAGGAAAAGAATCATTGGATGTAGATTATCCAATGCAATATCAATCCTCTACTGAACCGATATTTTTCCTAGAGAGATTTGTTTGGAATCCCGCGAATTTCCTATTTCAGGAGAAACGCATTAATTTGTTTTCACGACGGGAATTTTGGGTAACTAAAGAGATGTTGAGAAGTATTTATCTTACTTACGTTCCAAGAAGGAACGATGCAGTACAGAACCGTTTTAGAAAGAGGACTGTTTTAGGTGTTTTTAGAGAGAGCAAAATCCTAACCATGGGAGACTGGAATCTCGAGGATATTCTACCTAAGGATCAAATGATGTCTTTTCAACGCGTTCAAGCATTTGGCCTCCAATGGAGACATAGTTTCCCGTATAGTCCAACATATGCGTATGGCCGTTGGTTGATTGAATTTTCGGCCATGATTGATCGTTCCGAATTCCCCGTAGATCGTCAAAGGGAACCCCATCGTTCTTTATTGGACTCTTTTACCTACAATTTTCTATTGGAGAGTTATCAATATCTTTTAAATATGTTCATATCTAAACAAATGATATTGCGCCAAATCATAAAGACGTTGTTGAAGAACCACGTACTTTTTTCGAATGAGATTGCACACCTAATAGCAGAAGAAGGAAATAGAAATAAAACAGACTAGATCTTGAATATTCAGATTAATATCTTCTCATTCAGGAGGTCCCAATCAGGAGAGAGTAAGCATAGTAATTCTTTACTATGCTTACTCATTTGTTTATAGATGGATCCAACGTATAATTATTGACTCGCAACTCCCATATCTTGCAAGACCTTGAGAGGGCTATAGAATTTTTTCTCAATCCATACTCTTAATTCAATATAATCAGGAATTATTGAGCAGCAGCGATCTTTTATGTACAAAAAAAAAAGGTATTTCATGTTAGTTTTTCCTTTTTTATCCAATTTATCTCAGATGTCTCCGTTCAACAATGACCAAAACCATCATCGGAATGAGTATGAATAAATACGTACTCTCAGCCTATTGAGAGACTAGTAATTGCTAATTAAATAGGCGTAATTATTGATTATGCCTTGAAGAGGACTCGAACCTCCACGCTTTATAGCACGAGATTTTGAGTCTCGCGTGTCTACCATTTCACCATCAAGGCAAACAAAAAGTTTGATCGTATTCCATCCATAAAAAACAATATAAATATATCTAAATATATATTTACTATTGATCACATATCGAGCTAGATATGCGGAATATCTATTATTTCTATAAGAAAAAGGTATCTGTTAGATAGAATCAAACAATATATTTATCTATCTTATATTGTTTGAATGACCTAATACACCATCTATATTTTTGGTATGAGATGACCTTCTAATTTCAAGATCAAGTTGACCTTCTAATTAGAAGGTCATCTCATAATCTCAACCTATTTCCTCTCCTTTCTTTTGGGGATATATAAACAAATCCCCAGATTCTTTTAGTTAGTTAATAAGAGTAAGATTTGACTAATAAATAGACCTTAAAAAAGGAAGGTCTCCTGAGCAATTGCAATAATAGGGTTCATTACTATTCCCAATGTGACAGATGCTACTAGACATACAATCATACTTAATTCAATAAAATTTTTTGAGATTGAAGAAGATAGTTTATAATTTTGCACGTGAGGAGTTATTTCTCTGTTTCGTTCTGTGATTAATAACTTAATTATTTTGAGATAATAGTATATAGAAATAACACTCATAAAGAGCCCTGTTGAAACCAATAAATAGGAACCTGCCTGCCATCCACACCAGAATAAATAGAGTTTTCCAAAAAAACCTGCCAATGGAGGAATACCTCCTAGAGATAGCAGACATGAAGCTAGAGATAAGGCTAAAAAAGGGTCTTTTGTATATAATCCTGTGTAATCCCGAATGTTATCTGTTCCTGTACGTAGACTAAATAACACAATACAGGCAAAAGTTCCTAAATTCATGAAAATATAGAATAGCATATAAGTTATCATGCTGGCATATCCGTTATTTGAGTTTCCATTAATGATTCCAATAAGGATATATCCAATTTGACCTATGGACGAATAAGCAAGCATACGTTTCATGCTTGTTTGAGTAAAAGCGATAAAATTACCTGATATCATGCTAAGAATAGCTAATATCTCCAAAAGGAGATGCCATTCGTTCGATGAAAAATAGAAAATAATATCGAAAAGTCGAGTTGCTAAAGCCGAAACAGCTACTTTCGAAGTAACAGAAAGAAAAGCAACGACTGGGGTGGGAGAGTTAGAGTCGAAAAGAGGAAGTCTCCCTCTTTTCTCTCATTCAGAACCGTGCATGAGACTTTCATCTCACACGGCTCCTAAGTAAAGAAAAAAAAGAAAATAAGAGGATTATTTCCTTATTATCTTCCTCGCGTATGTATAAGATTGAATCTATTCAATTTGTAGAAAGGATTGCTAATCCTTAACTTTCCGAGGAATCCTTCCTCAATGGTTACTATGGTAAATCACCAATTTTCCTGATCTTTCGTACCTGGGTTCTTTAAGAGCCGAAAGGGATGAAAAAAAAGAACCATCTGAATTGGTTCGTTCTCAGTAGCCATGGCATGATCATCTTAGGGTGATCTTTTTGTTGACGGATGCCTTTCTTATACCAATAGTTTTTGAAGGATTAAAACTTACTATGTAGCATCTACATGGAGAATACAAGTATTCTATACGTCATTAATCTGAATCTTTGTAAGAACTACCCGTAATAACAAGCTTGTAAAATATCTTTGTTTAGTAACACAAATTATTTTTTGTGACTTTGCTTTATCTTAATTCAACAAAAAAAAAATGTTACAAAAACCCTTTTGTTGATATTGCGAAAAAGTGATGCCTTAGCCCAAGTAGGCTAAAAGTGCTTTTCTCACATGTCTATAGAGTTAAAAGGAAAGAAAAAGACACACAAAATCTCTAAAAAAGATTTTGTATACAGGGAAAAATTTGTCGAACGAATCGCACTCCTTCATATACGTCGGGAGTCCATTGATGAAATGGTACTAGAGAAAGCTTGAATCCAATTCCTACAGTTATGGATATAACTGCAATCCAAATTCCTGGAGAGTTATACATTTGTGTATTTATAAGACCATTGACTATTTCTTGAAGTTCAATCTCTCCTCCGGATAGACCGTATAGCCAAGAAAGACCATAAACCAGAATAGAAGAGCTTGCCCCACCCATAAGCAAATATTTCATAGTAGCCTCATTCGACCGTACATCTCTCTTAGTATATCCGGATAAGAGATAAGAACATAAACTTAAACATTCTAGAGCTACAAAAATAGTTGCTAAATCATTAGCGCCACATAAAAACATTCCTGCTAGAGCAGCTGTTAATATGAATAACAGAAACTCTGTTATAGTCATTTCTGTACATTGAATGTACTCCACGGATAAAGGAATACATAGAGTTGTACATAGTAAAATGAGAAATTTAAATATTTCGTTGAAATTATTCGTTTGAAAATTACCAAAAAAGCTTATTATAGGCTCTTCTCTCCATCGGGATAGTAAGATTGCTATGCTCAGCACTAAGCTTGCTAAAGGAATTAAATAGAACCAAGCTTTATTTTTTTGATCAGAGAATAAATCGATTATCAGGAGAAGAAATAGGCCTGAAACCAAGATACATTCTGGAAGAATAGAATTCCCATAGAAAAAAAGTAAATGAAACTCGTTCATAAAAATGATCTAAAAGTATAATTCAAAATTAGGTTTTCTTTTTGTACATATCAGATCATAAATTAGTAACTTCAATCGATCTTTAAAAAAGTTTAAATCTTTTTTTTTTTATACTTTTATTATCCAACCCTATTAATTCTATATTCTTATTCTTCTTATCTCTATTCTTCTAATATTAGAAAAGAAAAAAGCTACTCTCTTTCGTTTCAATGAACATATGGATCCATTTCTCGATTTCGAAGAAATTGGATCAATTATTCTAATGGATCAGGATAAATAGAATCTCTATTCTATGGATTGAATTAACGGTAATGAGCAAAAGCTCTATTGGCTTCTGCCATTTTATGAGTTTCCTCCTTTTTGCGTATAGCATTACCCTGCTTTTTGGCAGCGTTTATCAATTCGTAGCTTAATTTCAAGTCCATATTCCGACCCGGACGTTTTCGAGATGCCCCTAACAACCAACGAATGGCAAGTACTTTTGCTTTTGTGGATCTTATTTTAATGGGAACTTGATAAGTCGATCCACTTTTACGTCTTGCTTTTAGTATTACCTTGGGGGTAACTCCACGTATTGCTTGGCGCAGAACAACTAGTGGATTTTCCTCTGTCTTCCGTTGGATTTTTCTCATAGCTCGATAAAGAATTCGATAAGCCAATGACTTTTTTCCGTGTTTAAGAATACGGTTAACCAACATGTTAACTAATCGATTATGATAAATCGGATCCGATTTCGCAGTTTTTTTTGCAATTCTTTCTTTCGTTGCAGTATTAATTAATCGCTTATGCTTAAGCGGATTAGATTCTGCAGCGTTTTTTTTCGTTGCAGTATTAATTAATCGCTTATGCTTAAGCGGATCAGATTTTGCAATTCTTTTGTTCGAAGAACTGTTAATTAATCGCTTATGATTAATTCGATTAGATTTATCAGTTCTTTTTTTCGCAACATTGTTAATTAATCGCTCATTATTAATCGGATCAGATTTATCAGTTCTTTTTTTCGCAGCATTGTTAATTAATCGATTATGATAAATCGGATCAGATTTTGCAGCTCTTTTTTTCGCAGTACTTTGCCATGACATGAGCGTAAAAAAGGTTCAAGATTTTATTTCATAAAGGCTAAAAGTCACTTCTTTTTCGGCTTTTTAACTCCATATTGTAGGGTGGATCTCTACTTTCTTTAAAGGGTATGTATGAAAGATCTCCCTCCAAACCGTACATACGACTTTCGTCGAATACGGCTTTCCACATGATTATATCTGCATATATGATATATGTCTTTATGCATAGAATCATGTTTACTCACTCCCAATTGAGTATCCGTTTCCTTTCTCTTTTTTGCTAAAATTGGAAATCTTGCATTTTCCATATCTATATAATTAAGTCCTTAGGTTTACAAAATAGTGTATAAAAAAAGTGTTTAAAATCATTGCTATTTGACTCGAACCTGTTCCGAAAAGGCCAAGATATTTGGTAATGTTTATTGCCACAAACAAAGTTGGGTAAAACTTTTGAAATAATTTCAATATTAAACCTTAGACATACCCTAGTAATAATTCCAAATATTCTTCGAATAAAGAAGGGTGCTTTGCTTTAGCCTGCTTTAGTTCCCTTACAAAACGTTTGTTATCGGGTTAGCCATATACTTCCCATATTTATAGCAATTTACACGGCATCATCATAAAATGATACAAGTTTTAGATAGGAATATACAACGCACTAGAACGCCCTTGTTGACGATCTTTTACGGGGACAGCATCTAGGGTTCCACGAACAATGTGATACCTCACGCCAGGTAAATCTTTAACCCTTCCTCCTCTTACTAAAACTACAGAATGTTCTTGTAAATTATGGTTAATACCAGGTATATAAGCGGTGATTTCATATCTAGAGGTTAATCGTACTCTAGCAACTTTACGTAAGGCAGAGTTTGGTTTTTTGGGGGTGATAGTGGAAAAGTTGACAGGTAAGTTACCTTTACCTGTCACTTTACAAAACCGTACATGAGATTTTCATCTCATACGGCTCCTCGTTCGATTCTTTTAAAGTAACATAAACGAATTCTTTTTGTTATTCCAATCTCTATTTTCTAGTGCCCCCTAGAACAAATTCTAGGGGTTACGTTTTGGTGTTCTAATCAAAGGCTAATGGAGCCTATTTTTGCCACTCAGAAATGTGTCTTCTATCTTTACTTTTTTATAATATAGTATTTCTCAAAATAACAAATCAGAAGCTTTTTATTCTTTTGGAGAGATCAAATTTATGATCTGTGTCCATATGTAGTATGTTACACGCGTCATAAACTTGATTAAATGATATATGATGGGAATATAAACAACCAAGCAAATAAAAACTAAGAAGCTTCTTAGTTTTTTGGTAATAAGAAAGTTCTTATCTTTTTCCATATATAGTCTCTTAGACGGGAAAGAAACTTTATGAAAAAATAAAACAAGGGAATACCCACAATTACCAAAACATAGTATGCGGGGAAGGCACACGGAAAAAGAAATAGAGACTTATACCAGTCTCTAATATAATATATTATTTTCCGAAAATTCTTCACCGCAACAGTTCGCGCTCTCGTCTCATATTCTCTTTTAATTACGTCTCTTCTCTGCTTCAGTATCTGAAGCAGGTCGCTCAATAGTTTGAGCAATTGATTGATTTTGAGCTTTAAAAAGCTCATAAAATTAATATTCATAGTTTGGATCTTCCCCCATAAAATGAAATAATATAAAATAAAACTTCTTGAATTTCAAAGAAATATAATTTTT